GAGCGCGTCTAGCATATTTTTTCACAGTAGCAGGATCACTATAACTAACCCCATTTAGTTCACCACCATAGAACTCGACGGTTACGCCGACTTGTTCGACACTATACTTCGATTCTGCCCTTCGAAAAGGAACATCAGCTCTAACAATTCCGTCTCCGTCTACTAAAACAACAGGAAATGTTTCAAAAAAAGTAGGCATACGCCGTACAAAAAGTTCATGCCCTTCTTTATCTCTAAAGATAGGATGTCCTAACCACCCAACAGCTATTCCATCTCCGTTGTCCATTGAGCCTGCTCTGAACAATCCACCTTTTGCCGGATTATTGCCAATATAATCATAAAAAGCCAATTTTTCAGGAATTTTAGACCAAGCTTCGGATAAACTTTGATTTTCAGCTAGCCCATCACTAACTCTTCGATAAATTTCTTGTTGAAAGTACCCTTGATCCCATTGATAACGAGTTGGACCAAATAATTCAATCGGGGTAGTTGCTGAACCATACCACATAGTTCCAGCAACTACAAAAGCTGCAAAAAAAACAGCAGCGATACTACTGGAAAGGACGGTTTCAATATTTCCCATACGCAATCCTTTGTATAGACGTTGGGGCGGACGGACACTAAGATGGAATAGACCCGCTAATATGCCCAATGTCCCTGCTGCAATATGATGAGAGGCTATTCCTCCCGGAACGAAAGGATCAAAGCCTTCAACACCCCACGCTGGATTTACAGCTTGTACCTTTCCGGTTAGTCCATAAGGGTCCGACACCCATATTCCAGGACCGTACAATCCGGTTACATGAAAAGTGCCAAAGCCAAAACAAGCCACCCCTGAGAGAAATAAGTGAATTCCAAAGATCTTGGGCAAATCCAAAGATGGTTTTCCTGTACGTTCATCACAAAAAATTTCTAGATCCCAATACACCCAATGCCAGATAGCTGCCAAGAAGCACAAGCCAGAAAAGACAATATGGGCCCCGGCCACACCTTCATAACTCCAAATACCCGGATTGGTTATAGTTCCTCCTGTGATGCTCCAACCACCCCACGAGTTGGTTATTCCTAAGCGAGTCATGAAGGGTATAACAAACATACCTTGTCTCCACATTGGATCAAGAACGGGGTCCGAGGGATCAAAAACTGCTAATTCATATAAAGCCATCGAACCAGCCCAACCCGCAACTAAAGCCGTATGCATTATATGGACAGACAGCAAACGACCGGGATCATTTAATACAACGGTATGAACACGATACCAAGGTAAACCCATGGAAAAACACCTTCCTTTATTTTATGAATGAATAAATAAACACTATGTAACTTTATTGCACTGGAAAAACTCTGTTATAAACCTTCCTTTTTCGGCGGATTATCTCGGAGAAAAGATAAATATTTTTTTTTTTTCTAGTCTTTGAGTAATAATTTCAAAATTCTGTTTGTAGGAAGAAAGAGAAGCAGATCTATTCTATACCCGATAAGTATCAATATGCAATGGGGTTTTGATCTCATTTTATCTGAGCGACTGCATACAAATTTGTTTAGAACTTAAAGACATGTAATATATTGCATAAATAATCAAAACCAATTAAAATAATAATATTTCATGGACGTTGATAAGATCCTTCCATTTAGCAGCACCTTAGGATGGGGTAGCCTTCAAGTTAAGGGCGAGGTTCAAAAAAATTAGAATTAGAATATATTCTAATAATTCAAATATATTATAATACAAACCAATTCTAATTTTTGAAGACAAAAAATGTCTTCTTATGCTTTCATATCCATCTTACTTGCTTGCAAATAACTTGCAAGAGTTGCAAGTTAAGTAAGTTAACTAGAGTTGCAAGTTAAGTAAGTTAACTAGTAACTTACTTACTTGGTTCATTACACGCTTTAATTTCAAAATATGCCTATTGGTGTTCCTAAAGTTCCTTTTGAGGATTCTGAAGACGACTTTCTTTACGAAGGAGAGAGAGAGATAGCGGAAGAAGAGGATATTTGGCTTGACCTATAGTGCGCCTTGCCAGGTAGATTGGGTCATATGGGATTGTCCCGTTATCTCGCACTAGAAAGATATACCCTGTTTTGGCCAAAAAGATGGATTAAAGCATCCAAAATTTGGAGCCTAACATGCAATGAAATCAAATGGAATCTATGCTTTTGGGGTATCAAAATGACATCATGAATTCAAATTAAAATAACTTATGGTTACGTTCTTTGGAGCAATAAAATAAAGTATCCAGACTCCATTTAAAAAAGCAACGGTTTTCTAATCTATGATTCCTACTTGTACCTTATATACTGTATATAATATTATACTGTATATAATATACTATATATACTGTATATAATATACTATATATATACTTTATATACTATATAGAAATAATATATATATATATTTACGAAATATCGAATTTCATAAATTAAAAAATTAAATAGGACCCATTTCTATAATCCAGAATCAATCGAATATTATGCACTGAGTAATCCAATATTTGGTAGAAGACATGAATTGAAAAAGGGAAGTTGTAGAAAAAAAGATGGAGTATGGGGACCATTTGCCCTATATGTGCAAATAAAAAAAGGACAGATCTTTACTTGGAGGAGAACAGAAACCTAAAAGAATTGAATAAACCCATTCAGAAACAAGAAAATGCCTTCGTGATTGAAATTGAATCTCGATGAAAGAATAGATCAATGAGAAGTTAGTTTGATAAGTTTAAAAAAGTGAATTCTTATTATAGTTCTCGAAAAATTAGAGTTCTAGAGAAACGAGTCAAAACGCATTTTTCTTAAAAAACAAAAAAAAAAGGCCATTCAATAGAACCGAAGTTCTAGTTATAATAACAAAAAAAAGAGAGAGCTGTAATATATACATTGATCGCAATTTTTGTTGAACCGTATGCATTAAAAGGGGCATGTACGGTTCCTAGGAATTAGAGTTTTATCCTAATCAATATCAATTGCCTTTATAGCGAAAGAATACTTTTTTTAAATCGCAAAATTAATAACGAGCTCACAACCAACATTATTAGTCTTCTGTTATATCTCAGTGGTGAAGATGATGACGAAGATGTAACAATGTTTATAAATTCCCCCGGCGGATTTCTACAGCCGGGACTAGCCATTTATGACACGATGCAAAGTCTCCCCATGGAGATACGGACAGTAGGCCTAGGAATGGTTGCTTCAACGGCATCTTTAATCCTAGCCGGAGGAGAAACGGAGAAACGTTACGCATTCCCTCACGCTAGGATAATGATCCATCAACCTGCTGGTGGTACTTTGATCGAACTACCAAGCGAACTCGTCTTGGACGTAAGCGAGCTATTGTCCTTGCGCGAGAGGGTCCTAATGGAGTATGCCTACCAAACAGGAAAAGATCCCGAGATTCTATCTCGGGACATGGAAAGAGATCTTTTTATGTCAGCACAAGAAGCTAAAGATTATGGAATAATTGATCGTATACTAACTAAAAACAGAGAGGATGGAAATTACAGATAAAAAAAATAATAATAGTGGATTTGGAGACAAAGCCCGGAATTTGCCGCAAATTCCGGGCTTTGTCTTTCATTCCTCTAATTCACATTGGTATAATTCCCCACTGCTTATGTCCGGCTGAATTAATTGAATAGAACCTATTATTGGATAGAATATAAAAATAGTAATATAGAAATGTTTTCTAATCTAAATACAATAATTGTTTTTATTTAATTAATTCATAACCATCTGGTTAGGATTAATCTAAACCAGCCCATTACACATACGATTGAACATGCCAACTATTAAGCAACTTATTAGAAACACAAGACAGCCAGCCAGAAAGGTGAAAAAATCCCCCGCTCTTGCGGGATGTCCTCAGCGACGAGGAACGTGTACTAGGGTGTATGTGCGACTCGTTTAGATCATCGGTTGGGACAGAAGAAAAGAAATCATTTTTTCCATTCCCCACGATTAGTGATGAATAGAAATAGGATAGACTAGAAGAACCACTCATTTTGATCTTTTATTTAAACTAAAAAAAATCTATCATACCATTCTATTTTCTATTTTATATCAAATTTATGGTTTTCATTGGTGAAAATGGAATCACCTCCTTTTTTAATTTAAACTGCGAAGGAATACCCCATTGGTAGAAAATGATTCTATATTAAGTTAAGCAGGGTAAACCTATTTAAATTAAAAGACCAAAAAAAGGCCCCTTTTCTTGTAAGAACGGACTCCGAGGGTCAGCTAATTTAATTAGCTAATCTTCATAATTAAATACCGTTACTGTATAGATGGATCTCGGTGTGAAAGACCTATCGCTGGCTAATTCATAGCTAGAGCCAAAGAGTGTGAACTATACAAGTTAACAAAAACATTGATTAAATGATTAAATGAAGAAGGAGCTCCGGTGTATAGAGAAGACCTCACCGTTTAGTTTAAGAAGTAACCATAGAAACGACGGAACCCACTATTTCTTTAGTAATTTCTATTTACTATTTTTATTTTACTATTCTTACTCTTAGTATTATTATTTACTATGTTTTTGTTTGATACCTAGTATCAATACATATTTCTTATTTCTAGGAAAAAGAAATATTCCCTAGAAAGAAAATTGTGGGTAGGAAGGTTATAGTAGCAAAAGCCGCTGGAATTCTTTTTTTATACATTGGAAGAATCCGTTTTGTTATTCTAGAAAAGAGGAAAAGAATAGCTGAAAGAAAAGAAAGCAATTAGTTATTCATCAAAATTTCGCTTATTCAATGACCAGAACTAGACGAGGATATATATCTAATAGGCATAGAACAAAAATTCGTTTATTCGCATCAAACTTTAGCGGGGGGCATTCACGACTTACTCGAAGTATTATTCAACAAAAAATAAGAGCTTTAGCTTCGGCTCATCGGGATAGAGATGGGCAAAAAAGAAATTTTCGGCGTTTGTGGGTCACTCGAATAAATGCAGTAATTCGCGAGAATATGATATCTATTAATTATAATAGATTAATAAACAATCTCTACAAAAGACAGTTGCTTCTTAATCGTAAAATACTTGCACAAATTGCTATATTGAATAGGAATTGTCTTTATACGATTTCAAATAACATCCTAAACACCACCACATAAAATTTTAAAATAAAGAAATTTGAACGAACCTATCAGAATAATTTACATCGAATTCCCGGGAAAATGAATTAGTAGAAGGTAGAATAGAACTTTATATGATAAAATAGGATACTAATATGATCAATCTCGTAGTCAAACTGAATAAAAACATTCAAAAAAAAAAAGATTTGTTCTTTCCCAATTCGTTTTTTTTCTTCATATTTTGCAATCTATGTTTAAGTTCGGATTAGAATTTTGATTCAATTGAAGAGTAAATAAATCTATTTTTTTCTGGTTCGAGGACCAGTAGTTCTAGCAAAAAAATTCCTTTTTGCTTTCTCGTTTTTAAGAATTCGAGGACCAGTAGTTCTAGCAAAAAAATTCCTTTTTGCTTTCTCGTTTTTAAGAAAAGGTAATAAAGATAAAATACGAGCTTGTTTTATAGCAATAGTAATTAATCGTTGTTGTTTTAAAGTCAATCTATTCACCCGCCTAGATAAAATTTTTCCTTGTTCACTAATAAATTGACTAATTAAACCCAGGTTTCGATAATCAATTCGATCCCCCGATTGGATCGGGGGCAACCGTCTACGAAAAGATCGCTTGGACTTAAGAAAACGTCGCTTGGACTTAAGAAAAGGTCGCTTGGACTTAAGAAAACGTCGCTTGGATTTATCCATGATTTGTTTATTCCTTATTTGAAAACTCCTATTTCGTTCGATCGGATCAAAAAAGATAATGATGAAAATTGGAAACGGAAGGAATAGGCTTTTCTTTGTTTCTATTTAAATAGAGAATATATCTTAACATCTTATATGTTACTAGGCCGTTCCATTTTGCATTTTGCTTGTAAAGGTGACAAGCAGATGATGAGATTCCTTCTATTTCTTTATCTCCCCATGAATCGTATGTTTGTAACAACAGGGACAGAATTTTCTCAATTCCAATCGACTAGGCGTATTGTGTCGATTCTTTTGAGTAATATATCTGGAAATTGAAATACCTGTTGATTTCTTATTAACACTCTTTCGAACACAGTTGGTACATTCCAAAATAATCTGTACTCGATTATCTTTTCCCTTGGCCATGAACCTCCTTTTTTGTTTTTAGTTTGGTTGCTTTTTATTCCTTCAACGCTTTTATTTTCCAATTTGCATTTCCGATTTGAAGTGAAGAAAAGAAAAAAATCGAAGTTAATAAATCGAAATCCAATTAGGCTAACTCGAAATCCAATTAGGAAGGATTTCGTTGTAATCAATCTAGTAATAAGTTATAATACAATAATTTCAAATAAAAGTCTATTTCGATTCAAAGTTGAGATTCGAATTGAACTAGAGTATTGTAGTTAAACATCTTGGATGATATTGTTGTCTTAACCACATTTACGCTTTCGTTCTCTTACTCTTAATTTGATCTTAATTTGATTGAAATGAATTTACTTAAATACTTAAAAAAAAAGCCTGGGACCTAGTTTTGTTGAGTTTGAATTCAGTTTTCATCTTTCTCTTTTATAACTATAATGTATTGTAATTTAAAAACAAAAAAAAAAAGAAGAGGGGGATAGTAGTCCCAGATATTGAATTGTATCTCTAATATTCTTACCCCCCCCCGTATTCCGTATTAATAACTAGAATGAAAAAAAGGGGAATGTTAACGCATCCGGGAAAAAACGATTGATCTCTATCAATAGACCTGCTAAAGACCCGAACCATAGAGTACTTATTACCGGCGCAACGGATAGATATGTTTTTAAATCTCGCATTCTCAATACTCCTTATTTATTGTAAATTGTATTTATTGTAAATTCTAATTTAGAAATTGAATTCTTATTCATTTCATATTTATAGTAATACTCTTTTTATTGAAATACAGATAGGATCGAATAGATATCTTCACGTCCACTTGTATTTGTTTTGCACACAGACTCCCTAATTCAAATTGAAGAATGATTTCCTATTTCATAGATAGGATTTTCTTTTTCTTGTTCTTGTCTTTTTCTTGTTCTTGAAAAAACCGTCTGTTCCACCCCAGCATTCGCGAAATGGACAGTGGGTTTCCTATATTTCCTATATATATTTATATTTTTCATATTTTTATTTTGATATGTCGAGAAGGTTATTATTATATTATAGGATACTATTTATTTATGAGACCAAAAAGAAAAAATGGCAAGATAAGTTGTGTATATCAATGGAGAAAATGAAATAAGTATGTGGAAAACAAGACGGGGATTCTCTACAATTACATTGTAAACCAATTGAAAGGGATGTAGCGCAGCTTGGTAGCGCGTTTGTTTTGGGTACAAAATGTCACGGGTTCAAATCCTGTCATCCCTACCTATTACTTCGCCCCTGAGCAATAAGAAAAAATCCATTGAGATCAATTCAAATTGGATATACCGAATCTT